ATCTTCAGCCATGGATCCGTTACTCATACTTATTCAATTGGAAGTCTTGGTCCAATTCAAAAATTCTGTTTCGCAATTTAAAAATCCAACTTTGCAATTTAAAAGTGACTTGTGGATACAAATCACGAGAATACGTATTTTTTCTCGACTTTCTGATTGAGAGGTAAAGGATTCAATCCTTTTAAGAAATAAAGTTTTTGATCGGAATATGAATAAACCCGAAAGACCCTTTAACTATTAAAGGGTTGATATAACGAATCACACTTTTACCACTAAACTATACCCGCTACAATATGTATATTGTATACAAACGAACCTTTTGTCCAACAAGGTAATTTAGCATGATCAAAATAGGATTTTCAAAGAATCATCAAAATTAGAGTGTTGAACTTTTTCGTAGGGAGATCAAAATTGAATGAGATTCCGAAAAGAGGCTTCATTTAATTTAGTTAATTTAAATGAAATAACTCAAATCTTTTGCTGAAGAAGATAGATACGGATCAAAAAAACACTCAAATTTTAACAGAAAAATGCATTGGGGAAGAATCAAAAGTTTATTTTTTAGTTCGGAAATGAAAATAAAATATAACAAGTAAAATAGAACAAGAAAAAGCATGTAAAAAATCTTTCTTCTTTTTGTTGTTGCTTAAATAGAAAATATTCAATTGATAATAATAAAAAATAAGTATTTTTGTTTTCAAATCAGATAAATGATTATTTATCTATAATTCGTTGGAACAAAAAAAGGCCCGGCCTGGTCAGTACCCAGCCGGGCCGTCAGAATAAGAAGGGCCTTTCAAATAAAACAAAGGGGTCTTCCTTATTTTGCTAAAGTTCGATAGTTAGCGCGCCCCTATTTTAGATAAAGGAAATTCCTTATTTGTGGATCTCTCTCTATATATAATAGAATAGAGAAAGAAGAGAGAGAAAGAAAGACTCCTTATATTATGTATAATATAGTAATTATCTTTTTGAATTGGGAGAGATGGCTGAGTGGACTAAAGCGGCGGATTGCTAATCCGTTGTACGAGTTATTCGTACCGAGGGTTCGAATCCCTCTCTTTCCGTTTCCGTTGATGACTTGATTTATTTATTTAATTTTCCAATTTTCTTAGAATTTTCTCTATTCCACGCGTTTAACTTAGATTTTAAAAATTGGAAAATTAACCAACGAAAACCTTTTGGTTTTTATTCTTCACGGCCAGGATTACGTCCCGGATCATTAGATAAGAATCCAAAGATAAAGAGAGAAACAAAAAATATCACTACGGTATAAACGAAGAGTTTCAGAGTAAGCATTACACAATCTCCAAGATGATTTTTTGGAAAAAAAAAAGAGAATAGATCTTCCATTTTTCTACCACATAGACTATTTTGACACCAAGAAATGGGTTTTTATAGAAATAAAATGCATTGTCACAAATCCATTTGTTTTTCATTAACAAAAATTTTCGTTTATATCCAAATTATATATTGTGGGAGACCCTAAATAGGGTTAGGGTCTTTCACTGGAAAAAAAGGTTAAAAATGAGGAAATGAGGGTAAGCCAGATTTATGGTGACTATCCAAGAATTTCAGTGTGCGAATCGAAGGTTCATACTCTCAAACTTATCTGATTTTATCAATTGTTAGGGTTTTTTCTCGAAGAAATCGTGCATTTTCTAGGATATTATTATTAAGGATCTTATCGAAAACTTACAGCAGCTTGCCAAACAAAAGCTAAGAGAAAAAAAAACAGAGGTATCACTGGCATAACATCTACAATTGGATTCAAAAAAGCATAGGCTTCGGGCAATTTGCCGAAGAAAAAACTACTCGAATAAAGGGCAGAATTAATACAGATCAAACTAACGATATTAAGCATAACAGAAATTGTGTTCTTGGAGATAATTACGTTTTGATTGAGTTTTTGATATAAGGAACAAGGAAGAAAGTAAGTAAGGTAGACAAAAAATCCTTCTTTTTCTTTGAACCCACCCAACCAAAAATCCTCCAATTCTCAAAGGAGAATAGAAGAAATCATACTTTCATACAATATCTTAATTGAATTTTATGTAATGATCAATAAATAAAGTGGAATTCTATATCTATATGTATCAAAATCCCAGTACCAATCTATTCTATAGATATCTAGATATTTGGACTGGAGTTGACAAACAATCAGAAACAATATTATTGTTTCTTCGTGTAGATTAGAAATTCAAATGGGGCGTGGCCAAGTGGTAAGGCAACGGGTTTTGGTCCCGCTATTCGGAGGTTCGAATCCTTCCGTCCCAGCGCATATCCATTTTTTTATGCTCCATTATTCCCATACAAGGGTGGGGGGTTGGATATGAATTAATCCATATGAATTTAATAATATGTGTCTCTTCGAATCTCATTAAAAAGAAAGTTCCATAACAAATTTATATATGTTATGGAGCCTTTGTTTTTTCTTTGAATCTTATTTTCTTTAGGTATTTCGTGTTTGACTCTAATCAAAGATTGGAAATCTATGTAACGATTGAGGTGGGGGGGTTATCGTATCCCTTTTATTTTATTCACTTTATGACAAGAGGCGCGTATAATATTATGCAACCCCATGTTAAAGTTAAATAAATTATAGATATAAATAATATTATATAATGATATAAAAATAATGATATAAAACGAGAAAATGTTTAGCTTATATGGTATATATCGTTCTATTTGAATGACAATAATTTTTTGATTTTTGTGAAAAAGATTTGTGATCCTTAAATGATTTAAATTATATATATATTATAATGATTTAAATTATATATAGATTATATATAACAGTATAACAGTGACAACTGGTCGGTCTATCTGAGAGATACGAAAACCCTTCCTTCCCTATTTTTTTCTATTTTGATTTTCGTAATTTTGATATCAGATCAAAAGAATAAAGATTCAAATCTTAACTTACATCATTTTTTCTAGATCTCATGTCAAAAAAAAATTAGATTGATTTCTTCTTTTCTTTGATCTATTTTTAATTGACTCAGCACTGAGTCAATTAAAAAATAAAAACTGATCTTCGTATGAAGATCAAACGTGATTCTTCGTATGAAGATCAAACGTGATCTTGATTATTTAATTTTCTTCAAATTAAATCAAATTAAATAATAATGCCTAAATAGGAAACTTTTTCAATTTCAATTTGAAATTTTTTAAAAGGTTTTTAAAAGATTCCACCTAGAAGGAATCTTTTAGGTGGAATCTTTTAAAAAGTAGCAAATAGTTTAATCAATCTTATTGAATCATTTGAAGATACAGATTCAAAAAGTTATTGGTTTATATATTTCTATTTCGTTCTAGGATCTATATATTACTTATGTATATTAAAAATGCTGTCTTGCTAAGACTTTTTCAGAAAAAAGAGTTCCCCCATATATCATATATAGATGAAAAAGTCTAGATTACGATGTCTATGGACAGCTAAACCAATGACTATTCATGATTCCATGATTGAATCAATCCCATACTGGTTCCAAATTAGAGGAATGTTATGGTAAAACTTCGTTTGAAACGATGTGGTAGAAAGCAACGTGCGACTTGAAGGACACGATCCGTTGTGGATTTTTACATCCACCATTTTCATTTGTCTAGGAATGAGGGTGCCCTTGACTCGACATTGTTTGTTCTGTTACACTTGAACCCTTCGTTTTTCTTGAGTTGTAAATAGTCCACGATGGAGCTCGAGTAGAAAGGATTAATTCATTTCTCGGGGGCAAGGATCTAGGGTTAATGCCAATCAATTAATTGGAACAACTTCGTAAATATATCTTCCATATATAGAAAGAGGAAATAGAAAGAATCCAATTGTAGCAAGTTTTCAATTCAAAAGCAAAATTTGTTGGAATTTATTAAACTTTTTCGATTAAAAGTGTATTACGCGGGAATCAACTGGACATGGGATTCTTTGCTAGAAAGTAATCAAAAAGGGCATGTTGCTGCCATTTTGAAATGATTCAGAAACACCGAAGTAATGTCTAAACCTAATGATTTAAAATAAGCATAAAGGATCTAAGAACAAGGAAATACCAGTTGAATTGTCTCAATAGTATCAATAACTCCATTACACTAAAGAATCCAAATAGAATTTGAAATGAGACAAACAAATGGGGGTAAAGACTACTCATCAATAAATGAAATAGACTAAAGATTTTTCCTCTGATCTATTTCAGAGTTATCCAACTTGAGTTATGAGTACGAATGGTTTTTTCCTTTTCAGGAAGAAAAAAAAGACTGAAATCATAGTCTAATTGATTTTATAGGTCTATTTGTCATTTAATTTATTAGAATTGCATAAAGAGACAAAACTTCGAATCAAATCATTTTTTCTCGAGCCGTACGAGGAGAAAACTTCCTATACGGTTCTAGGGGGGGTATTGTTGATCTACATCTATCCCAATGAGCCGTCTATCGAATCGTTGCAATTGATGTTCGATCCAGAAGAGAAGGAAAAGATCTTAGAAAAGTGGGCTTTTATGATCCAATGAAGAATCAAACTTATTTAAATGTTCCCCTTATTCTAGATTTCCTTGAAAAAGGTGCTCAACCCACAGGAACTGTTCAGAATCTTTTAAAAAAAGCGGAAGTTTTTAAGGAACTTTCGTCTAATCAAATGAAATTCAATTAAATAAATACCAGGGGGGGTAGCAGTTTGTATATAACTTTGTCTAATTTTTCTCTACTTATTTTTTGATTCCCCCCCTTTTTTCTGCTGTATTTGTATTTATTTAGCATTGTTTCTGTTAAATCTGATGGTCTAAAATGACAGACAACACCTTAGTTTATTGATCTGCTAAATATCAAATTTGGACATTTCCTTCAATTGTTCGGTTTTCATTGCAACTCGACTAACCATCAAGAAATCTATTTTGCTTATTCCACTTAGATTGATGAAATGTAAAAAACCCGAGATTTTTTTTAATTCTTCCCTTTTGATTCTTTCATTTATCCTCTATCTAGATTAGAGATGTAGTGTCAATCCAAGACAATTTTGAATATTATTGTATTGTTAAATTGCAATTCAAAGAATTGAAAAAAAAATTCAATGCAATTTATTTTTTCCGCTATATTCTTTTCTCAACATTTATATTGACAACAGTGTATTGAACAAATATAATTCATCGTGATAAGCGAACCGAGTCTAGTTATTTCCGTCCCATAGGTTTTTACTTTACCTTATTCAAATTCAAACGATGCTTTCTTTGATACAAGAGGGTTTTTTGGTTGAAAAAGGGTAGATAACATAAGAGATGTTCTATCAAAGTTTCAAATTCTGTTATATTTTTTTCTTTTATCTGAGAATTTCTTGTATTTTCATCTAATCAATTTATTTTTATATTTCGAATCCATTAGAAAATCTGTTTTTTTTAGATTTGTTAGCTCAACGGTTTTATTAGCTCAGATAATCTCCTTTCTTTTTGTTTAAATTAAATTGAATTTGATTGTATCTATACAACCTTTGTTGAAGGTTGAAGTTTTATTTAATCTATATCTTTTTCGGGTTGCTAACTCAACGGTAGAGTACTCGGCTTTTAAGTGCGGCTAGAATCTTTTACACATATGGATGAAGTGAGGAATTCGTCCATACCATTGGTAAAGTTTGGAAGACCGCGACTGATCCTGCAAGGGAATAAATGGAAAAAAGAGCATGTCGTATCAATGGAGAGTTCTGAGGATATTTCATCCTTATCGGATCGGTATAAAACCTTGTTCGAATTCTTGGAACGGAACAAAATAAAGTAGGGTCGAATGAATAAATGGATAGGGGCCCTATGGCTTCAATTAATTATCAAAAAGAAAAAGCAACCAGCTTATGTTCTTAATTTGAATAATTTCCCGATCTAATTAGACGTTAAAAATAGATTAGTGCCTGATAGGGGAAGGACTTCTCTCCTATGAGTGGATTCTATATTTTTTTAATAAATCCTAACTATTGGCATTCTCAATTATGGAATGAAAATGCGTGTGTAAAAGAAGCAGTATATTGATAAAGAAAGTTTTTTCCGAAATCAAAAGAGCGATTAGGTTTAAAAAATAAAAGATTTCTAGCCATCATATTATCCTATAATATGAACGAATTAAACAAATGAATGGAAAAAAGATAGGCTAGAGAATCTGCTGATAAGTTTACCTGTCCCCGAGGTATCTATTCTTAACTAGAATACCTTGTTTTGACTGTATCGTACTATGTATCATTTGATAACCCCCAAAATCTTCTACTTTTGATTCAAATCGAATTTCAAATGGAGGAAAGCCGAAGCTATTTACAGCTAGAGAGATCTCAACAACACGATTTCCTGTATCCACTTATCTTTCAGGAATATATTTATGCATTTGCTCATGATCGTGGTTTCAGTAGATCAATTTTGTCGGAAAATTCGAGTTATAACAATAAATCTAGTTTACTGATTGTGAAACGGTTAATTACTCAAATGTATCAACAGAATCATTTTATTCTTTATCCTAATGATTTTAATCAAAATACATTTTGGGCTCGTAGGAAGAATTTGTATTCTTCAATTATATCAGAGGGTTTTACTTTTATTGTGGAAATTCCATTTTCCCTAGGATTAATATATTGTCTAGAAGGGAAAAAGAAAAATATAGTAAAATCTCAGAATTTACGATCAATTCATTCAATATTTCCCTTTTTAGAGGACAATTTTTCACATTTAAATTTTGTATTAGATATATTAATACCCCAGCCTGTTCATGTGGAAATCTTGGTTCAAACTCTTCGTTGTTGGGTAAAGGATGCCTCTTCTTTGCATTTATTACGATTCTTTCTCAACGAGTATTGTAATTCGAGGAGTCTTATTACTCCAAAGAAAGCCAGTTCCTCTTTTTCAAAAAAAAATAAAAGATTATTTTTATTCTTATATAATTCTCATCTATGTGAATACGAATTTATTTTCGTCTTTCTACGTAATCAATCTTCTCATTTACAATCAACATCTCTTGGAGTTCTTCTTGAACGAATCTATTTTTATGGAAAAATAGAACGTCTTGTGAACATCTTTATTAAGGTTAAGGATTTTCAAGCGAACTTACAATTGATCAAGGAACCTTGCATGCATTATATTAGGTATGAAAGAAAATTGATTTTGGCTTCAAAAGGGACGTCTCTTTTCATGAATAAATGGAAATCTTACCTTGTCGCTTTTTGGCAATGGCATTTTTCGTTGTGGTTTCATCCAAGAAGGATTTATATAAATCAATTATCCAATCATTCCCTTGAACTTTTGGGCTATCTTTCAAACGTGCGAATGAACCCTTCAGTAGTACGGAGTCAAATTCTCGAAAATTCATTTCTAATCAAAAATGCTATTAAGAAAGTCGATACCCTTATTCCAATTATTCCTCTGATTGCGGCATTGGCTAAAGCTAAATTTTGTAACGTATTAGGGCATCCCATTAGTAAGCCGGTTCGGACTGATTTATCAGATTTTAATATTATTGATCGATTTGGGTGTATATGCAGAAACC